ATCATTTGCATTATTATAATAATGTAAATGGAGAATTTAAAATGGGGCTTGAGTAAGAGTATTAGGCTAGTCTCGGGGATGGGGGAGGGCCTAGATTATCAAAGTAGAAATTAGATGGGGAAGAAACCTGCGTCCGAGGCTTTCGTGTTTCCGGGGGGTTTGCACGACATTAGATAAACCTCGAGAGTAGGGGGGTAGGGGGGTTTAACGCCCAAAAAGCTTTGGGAGTAATAACAGATATTCCAGGAGGTTGTATCACCCTTTATGTCCTTGATATCAGTTATGTATTTCTCGATTTTTGACTTTACTTCATGATTATATTATACTCGCGAGCGAGTGAAATGTACCACCTTGATTTAAAGCCTTAGCGCTGCACTGTGAAATGCCAAGTGCATAGCCCCAAAAAAGAGAACCCCTAGCCTTTTAAAGTGAACGCTCGGCATGTTGGGTAACGAATCGAATGGTTTCCACCATTAACTTATGCCAGCGTCAAGGAAAGTTAGGGGGATGATACCAATTAATGGCCCTGAAATAGGAACCAAATGCCAGGAATAATTCACTAAGTGCGACCCCCACAATTATTGTCCCTCACCTTCAATAACCGTGGGAGTTCTGAAAACCAACTGATGCAATTCTTGTCTGCAACTGCCTTTCGAAGGTTACTAGAAGTTGAGTCCTGGTATATCTGTACCATGGGAGATGAGCTGAGATTTAAATTAAAGCCTTATCTTCTTTATTTGTCCTGTCTTGTTATTCATAATTAGGTGTTGGGATAAATGGGTAATTTCAATGAATGTTGATAAAACATATATGTCCTAAAGCATTATTGATATGGTTAATATAAATATATGGGGAAAATCCATATATGCACATAAAATGCCCGGAGGCAAAGCTGTAAAGCAAAGAATAGTTTAATTTGAGAATCCTAGCTTTGGGAGTTAGGGGTGAGAGTTAAAATCTCTTTTCTTTGAAGCAAAAGGGAGGAATTTAACCTCCGACGTCCGGTTTACAAGACCGGCGCTCTGACGCTGAGCTACTAAAGCAAGAGTACTCTAGAAGTTTGTTTTCTAGTAAGCCTGCTAACGGAAAAATTACGAGGAAGATAAGGAAGTAAAGGGCGGATGCGATTTGTCCGATGATGACGTAGGGGTCTTCAACTGGTATTCCTCCGATCCAGGTGAGAATGGCGACGTCTGCCACGAGGATTCAGAAGATAACCTGGGAGAAAGGCCGGAAGGTTAGGCTACGGTGTTTTGAGGTATGAAGGATTGGGACGAGCATAAGAATTAGGATTGAAGCAAGGAGGGCTAAGACTCCTCCTAGTTTATTAGGGATGGAGCGGAGAATCGCGTATGCAAAGAGAAAGTATCATTCTGGCTTAATGTGAGGGGGAGTAACTAGGGGGTTTGCTGGGGTAAAGTTGTCAGGGTCTCCAAGGTAGTTGGGTGAGAAAAGGGCTAGAGATGCGAGGGCCAGGAAGAGCACAATAAAGCCTAGAAGGTCTTTATAAGTGAAGTAGGGGTGAAAGGGGATTTTGTCGGCGTTAGGGTTAAGGCCAATTGGGTTGTTTGATCCCGTTTCGTGGAGGAAAAGAAGGTGGAGGAGGGTTATTGCTGCAATAACAAAGGGGAGGAGGAAGTGGAAGGTGAAGAACCGTGTGAGGGTGGCATTGTCAACGGAGAAGCCACCTCAGATTCATTGAACGAGGGTGTTCCCTACGTAAGGGACTGCGGAAAGGAGGTTAGTAATTACTGTTGCTCCTCAGAACGACATTTGTCCTCAGGGGAGGACATAGCCAACGAAGGCAGTTATTATCACGAGGAGAAGAAGAACAACTCCGATGTTTCAGGTTTCTTTAAATAGGTAGGACCCGTAGTAGAGGCCTCGGCCGATGTGAAGGTAGATGCAGATAAAGAAGAATGAGGCGCCGTTAGCGTGCATGTTGCGGATTAGTCAGCCGAAGTTTACGTCCCGGCAGATGTGGGCGACGGATGAAAAAGCTGTAGTGATATCCGCGGTGTAGTGTATTGCCAGGAATAGTCCTGTGAGGAGTTGGATAACAAGGCAGAGGCCCAGGAGGGAGCCAAAGTTTCATCAGATGGAAATATTTGAGGGGGCGGGGAGGTCTACGAGGGCGTCGTTGGCGATTTTAAGAAGAGGGTGAGTTTTCCGGAGATTAGCCATTAGTAGTTTCTGTAGTTGAATAACAACGGTGGTTTTTCAAGTCATTGGTCCTGGTTAATAGTCCTGGTGGAAACTATGTTAATTTCAGTCCTGCTGTTTTTGTTCGGTTGGGTTGTAGGGTCGATTGTTGTTGCCTCAAACCCGTCTCCTTATTTTGGCGCCTTAGGGTTAGTATTTGTGGCGGGGATGGGAGGGTCAATTTTACTAATCCATGGCGTGTCGTACCTGTGTTTTGTTCTACTTTTAGTATATTTAGGGGGGATGTTAGTAGTGTTTGCTTATACCTCGGCGATGGCTGCTGACCCGTACCCAGAGACTTTGGGCTCGTTTGGGGTTCTTAAGGTGTTAATGGTATATTTAGTTATTTCGTTTATGGCATGCATTTTCCTGTGGGAGGGGTGAGTGGCAGAGTCTGGCGATTTTGCGCTTGAGGGAGACATACTAGGTATGTCTCGGGGTGATATTGAGGGGGTAGCATATATGTATTCAGTGGGGGGGTGAACGCTAATGGTGTGTGGGTGGGCTTTATTGTTGAGCCTGTTTGTGGTGATGGAAGTAATTCGGGGGCCAAACCGGGGGGCCCTTCGGGCAGTTAGATAGAGACAAGGGCCACAGCCAACATAAGGGTGGTGACGAAGAAGATGAGGTAGGTTGCAATTTTTCCGTGTTGTGAGTTGCTGATTGTGGAAATAAGTGGGAGGTTGAGGGAGATAAGAGTTTTTGGGCCAACTTTTTCTAGCCCTGTCTGGTCAATTGCTTGGTTTGCGATGGCTTGCCCCAAGATTAGGTTTAATTGGGGTGGGAGCCGGTGAATAATGGTTGGGAAGAATCCGAGCATGTTAGAGAAGTGGTGTGGGAGGAGAATCGGGGTTGGTTTAAACTGTTTGCTTGTAAGCGAAGCTAGTTCGAGGGCTATTAAAAGACCCAGGACGGAGACGAGCAGGGCTGCTAGCTTTAGAAGGGGTGGCATAGATATAACGGGTGTTTTTAGGGGGACAATAGAGGAGGTAATAATGAGCCCAGCAAGGATGCTTCCTCAGGCTAGGCGTTTAATGGGATTAATCACGGTGGGGTTATTTTCATTAATTGGGGAGAGCGATGGGAAGCGGGGCTGGCCCATAGCAACAAAGTAAACGACGCGGAGGCTGTAGATGGCGGTAAAAGATGTAGCGATTAGGGTGAGGACAAGGGCTCAGGCGTTTAGGTGGGAGGTGTTTAGGGACTCAATAATGGCGTCTTTAGAGAAGAAGCCTGCTAGAAAGGGGGTTCCGGTAAGGGCGAGGCTTCCAATTGTTAGAGACGAGGATGTAAAGGGGGTCAAATGGTGCATGCCTCCTATTTTTCGGATGTCTTGCTCGTCGTTGAGGCTGTGGATAATGGAGCCGGAGCAGAGGAAAAGCATTGCTTTGAAGAAGGCGTGGGTGCAGATGTGTAAAAATGCTAATTGGGGTTGATTAAGACCAATGGTAACTATCATTAGGCCTAGCTGGCTTGATGTGGAGAATGCAACGATTTTCTTAATGTCATTTTGGGTTAGGGCACAGGTTGCTGTAAATAGCGTGGTAAGTGCGCCGAGGCAGAGGCAGATGGTTAAGGCGGTTTGGTTTCCTTCTAGAAGGGGGCTCATTCGGATGAGCAGGAAAATGCCCGCCACGACCATGGTGCTGGAGTGTAGTAGGGCGGAGACGGGGGTGGGGCCTTCCATAGCGGAGGGAAGTCAAGGATGAAGTCCAAACTGGGCGGATTTTCCGGTTGCGGCTACAATTAGCCCAATAAGGGGCCATGTAAGGTCGTAGTTGTTAGCAATGGAGAAGATTTGTTGTAGTTCTCAGGAGTTTAGGTTTGTTGCCATTCAGGCTATAGCAAAGATTAGGCCGATGTCTCCAACCCGGTTGTAAAGTACGGCTTGTAGGGCTGCTGTGTTTGCATCTGCTCGGGCGTATCATCAGCCGATAAGAAGGAAGGACATGATTCCTACCCCCTCCCAGCCGATAAAGAGTTGGAACATATTGTTTGCTGTAACTAGAACAATCATTGCGATAAGGAAAATGAGCAGGTATTTGAAGAACCGGTTTATGTAGGGGTCCGAGTGCATGTATCAGGAGGCAAATTCTAGGATAGACCATGTTACATAAAGGGCAACAGGGATAAAGATAATGGAGTAGTGATCAAATTTCAGGCTAATATTAATATCAAAGGTGGAAATATTAAGCCAGGACCAGGTTGTGATGATGGTTTCTGCCCCCTCGGCTAAGAAAAGAAAGAGGGGGAGAAGGCTAACAAAAAAGGCTATCTTTACAGCTGTTTTTACCTGGGTAAGCGCTCAGTTTGGGGTTAGGGGGGTGGGGGTGAGAGATGTAAGAACTGGATAGGAGAGAAGCCCAAAAATGATAATTAAACTTGAAGCTATAATTGTTGAGGTGGGGTGCATAGCTACTACTTGGATTTGCACCAAGAGTTTTTGGTTCCTAAGACCAACGGATGAGCTGTTATCCTTTAGGAGCGCTGGGCGAGGGAGCCTCGGAGTCCAACCGAGGGGTCAGAAGTTTAGCAGGCTCTGATGCTGCGAGCCTCTCTCGGTGAACAAGGGGGCTTTAACCCCTGTCTTTAGAACCACAAACTAATATTTTCATTAAACTATGTCTACAGATTGTTCAGCCCATAATTAGTTCGGGCTTGAGGATTAGAAGGGCCAGGGGAAGCAGGTGGAGGGCGAGGAGAAGATGTTCACGGGAGTGGCTTGGTTCCAGGGCGAGAAGATGCTTAGGAAGGGGCCCCCGTTGAGTTATTTGAAGTATGTAGAGAGAATAGGCGACAGTGACGAGAGTCCCCGCCCCCGTCATTAGCAGAGTGAACCAGGATCAGCCGAATAGAGCAGAAATAATCATTAGCTCACCTATTAGGTTGGGGAGTGGAGGGAGGGCAAGGTTGGCCAGGTTGGCAAAGAGCCATCAAGTTCCCATTAGGGGAAGAACCATTTGAAGTCCTCGTGCAAGAAGTATTGTTCGGCTGTGGGTACGCTCATAGTTGGTGTTGGCTAGGCAGAAGAGAGCGGAGGATGTTAGTCCATGTGCAATCATAAGAATTATTGCCCCTGAAAAGGCCCAGGGTGTTTGGATCAGGATTGCTGCAGCTACAAGGCCCATGTGTCCGACTGAGGAGTAGGCAATGAGGGATTTTAAGTCGGTTTGACGGAGGCAGATAGAGGCGGTTATGATTAGTCCTCAGAGGGCAAGGACAATGAAGGGATAGCAAAGTTTGTCCGTTTCGGAGTCGAGGAGGACTAAGATTCGCATTATTCCGAAACCTCCCAGTTTAAGTAAAACTGCGGCTAGAACTATTGAGCCAGCAATTGGGGCTTCTACATGGGCTTTGGGAAGTCAAAGGTGGAGGCCGTATAGGGGCATTTTAACTAGGAAGGCCAGGAGACAGCCCGCTCAAAGGAGTTTGCTTGCAAACGTGTATGTCGGGAGGGCGGGGGCATGGAGTAAAATTAGGAGGGAAGTTGTCCCCAGGTAGCTTTGAATATAAAGGATCGAGACTAGAAGGGGGAGGGAGCCCGCGAGGGTGTAGAAAAGGAAGTAGTTTCCCGCGGTGAGGCGTTCAGTCTGATTTCCTCAGCGGGTAATTAGGATGAGGGTGGGGATGAGGGTGGCTTCAAACATTACGAAGAAAAAGAGAATCTCTAAAGAGCCAAAGGCCAAGATTAGGGAGGTTTGAAGGGAGAGCAGAAGTGTAATATAAACGCGTTGGCGATTGATTGGCTCTTGGGCAAGGTGATTCTGGCTTGCAAGAATTATTAGTGGGAGCAGCCAGCAGGATAGGACGAGAAGGGGGGTCGATACCAAGTCTGTGGCCATGTAGGGGTTGAGGGATTTTCATCCTGTCTCAGAGGCATTAGCAAGTCAATGTAGACTCCCCAGGGAAATTAGAAGGCTGTGAGTTAGAGTTGTTGGTCAAAGTCATTTAGCCCGGACAGTTCAGGTTGTGAGGATTAGCACGAGTGTTGGAACTAGAATTTTTAGCATTGTAGGAGGTTGAGGTTATTTAGGCGATCGGAGCCATGTGTTCGCATTGTTGCGACTAGAAGGGCCAGGCCCGCGCTGGCTTCACAGACTGAAAAAGCCAGAAGGAGGATGGGTGTTGTGGCGAAAAAAGAAATGTCTAGCTGAAGCATTCATAGGGAGAGTCCGAGGAAAAGCGAGAGTATTATGGCTTCTAGACAAAGGAGGGCTGAAAGGAGGTGGGTTCGATTAAATGCTAGGCCCGAAAGCCCTGTGAGGAAGGCAATTGTAAAGGCTGAATGAGTTACGGCTATTAGACAATTGCGGACTTTAACCACAAGCTTTTGAGCCGAAATCAAATATTCTACTTGTACTAATTGTCTATTCGGCTCATTCTAGGCCCCCTTGCATTCATTCATAAATTAGACCAAGGGTTAAAAGGGTAAGAACTGCGGCTGCCCAGGAGAAGGTCAAGAGGGGGGAGGAAAGTTGGTTGCTTCATGGGAGAGGGAGAAGGAGAACAATTTCAAGGTCAAAGAGAAGAAAGAGAATTGCGACTAAGAAGAATCGTAGTGAAAAAGGCAGGCGGGCTGAGCCGAGAGGGTCAAAGCCGCATTCATAGGGTGAGAGCTTTTCATGGTCGGGAGTTATTTGAGGTAATCAAAGAGAGACGATGGCTAGAATTGTTGCGAGGGCGGCCGTGATAAGTACTACCGTTGTTAAAAGGTTCATTATCTTTCCTTGGATTTTGACCAAGACTCTGCGATTGGAAGTCGCATGTACTATCTGATACTAGAAAGATTATGATCCTCATCAGTAGATGGAGATGTAGAGGAAGAGTCAGACAACATCTACAAAGTGTCAGTACCAGGCCGCTGCTTCAAATCCAAAATGATGTTGGGTAGTGAAGTGGTGTTTGATTTGTCGGAGAAGACATACGGCAAGGAAGGTGGAGCCAATAATAACGTGGAGGCCATGGAAGCCAGTAGCTACGAAGAAAGTGGAGCCATAGACTCCGTCCGCGATAGTAAAGGGGGCTTCATAGTACTCTAGTGCTTGGAGAACAGTAAAGTAAAACCCCAAGATAATCGTAAGTGTTAAGGATTGAATGGCTTGGGCCCGTTCCCCTTCTATTAGGCTGTGGTGGGCCCAGGTTACTGTAACGCCGGAGGCGAGAAGAACAGCAGTGTTTAGGAGAGGGACTTCAAAGGGGTCCAGGGTTGTAATGCCTGTGGGCGGTCAGCAGCCACCAATCTCAGGAGTAGGGGCTAGGCTCGAGTGGTAGAAGGCTCAGAAAAACCCAATAAAAAAGAATACTTCTGATGTAATAAACAGGATTATTCCGTATCGAAGGCCTTTTTGGACGGGAGGCGTGTGGTGCCCCTGATAGGTGCCTTCTCGGACAATGTCTCGTCATCATTGGTACATGGTAAGAAGAAGGAGAAGAGTTCCAAGATACATTAGGACTATCTGGTTGTAGTGGAATCAAAGGGCTAAACCTGAGGTTATTAATAGGGCGGCAACTGCCCCTGTTAAAGGTCAAGGGCTCGGGTCTACTATGTGATATGCGTGTGCTTGGTGGGCCATTAGACGTTTTCTTGTAGGTACAGGCTTAAAAGAAGAACAAAGACGTAGGCTTGAATCATAGCAACAGCCACTTCTAAGAGAGTTAGGAGGAAAAGTAGGGCTGCTGTCAGGCCAGCGACAGTTGGTATAAGGGGGAGCAGGACGAAGGCGGCTGTAGCAATTAGTTGAATAAGCAAGTGGCCGGCTGTTAGGTTGGCTGTTAGTCGAACACCTAGCGCTAATGGTCGGATAAATAGGCTAATTGTTTCGATGATAATAAGCACGGGAATAAGGAGCGTGGGGGTTCCTTCTGGAAGAAGGTGGCCTAGGGCGTGGGTGGGCTGGTTTCGTATACCAATAATAACAGTTGCGAGTCAAAGGGGAACAGCGATTCCCATGTTAAGGGAAAGCTGGGTGGTGGGGGTGAAGGTATAGGGCAGGAGGCCTAGCATGTTGAGAGAGATCAGAAAGATTATTAGGGAAGCCAGGATGGTTGCTCACTTGTGCCCCCCGGGGTTGAGGGGAAGAAATAGCTGGTGGGTGAATCGGTTGATAAATCAGCTTTGAAGTGTAAGAAGGCGGTTATTGACTCAACGAGTGGAAGGGGCCGGAAATAGGAGCCATGGAAGGCTTAAAGCCAGGGCCATTAGGGGGACTCCTAAAAATACAGGGCTTATAAACTGGTCAAAAAAGCTTAATGTCATGGTCAGTTTCAGGGGTTTGTTTTTGGCATTTGGGTGGCTTGGGAGGTGGGCTCGTTAGGGAAGTGGTGAGCAATAACTTTGGGGGGAATAATGGTGATGAAGATTAGTCAGGAGAAGACTAAAATTATGAGCCAGGGGGCAGGGTTGAGTTGTGGCATGTCGCTGAGGGGGGCTGGTGACCCCCTGTCTTTAGCTTAAAAGGCTAACGCTTGACCATATAAGCTTCTCAGCGAGATGTCTTCAAGCATTTGAGAGGATCACCCTTCGAAATGTTTTAGGGGGGCAGCTTCGACTACGATAGGCATAAAGCTGTGGTTGGCCCCACAAATTTCAGAGCATTGGCCGTAGTAAATGCCTGGGCGTGATGTGAGGAAAGCTGTTTGATTTAGCCGTCCGGGAACTGCATCCATTTTTACTCCGAGGGCGGGAACTGCTCAAGAGTGAAGAACGTCTTCGGCGGAGATTAGCATTCGTACAGGGGATTCTACGGGGACGATTATTCGGTTGTCTACTTCCAGAAGGCGGGATTGTCCGGGGCTTAGTTCTTGGGTGGGGACTATGTAGGAGTCGAAGCCGAGCTCTTTGTAGTCAGTGTATTCATAGGTTCAATACCACTGATGACCTAGGGCTTTAACAGTTAAATGAGGGTCATTAACTTCGTCTATTAGGTACAAAATTCGTAATGAGGGGAGGGCAATGAGGATAAGAATAATGGCAGGCAGGATGGTTCAGATAATCTCAATTTCCTGGGAGTCTAGGATATTTTTGTTGGTTAATTTGGTCGTTACTATAGCCACAATAATGTAAAGGACAAGAGTGCTGATAAGGAAAACAATTATTAGGGCATGGTCATGGAAATGTAGAAGTTCTTCTATTACAGGCGAGGCTGCATCTTGAAAGCCTAATTGTGATGGGTAAGCCATAGTAAGACACGCAGGAGTTTAACCTGCAGCTTTGCCTTGACAAGGCAGCGTATTGTCAAATATACTAGTGTCTTTAAAGAAAGTGACAGAGCGGTTTATGTGGCTGGCTTGAAACCAGCTTAGGGGGGTTCGACTCCTTCCTTTCTCGTTAGTGTCAGTTAACTTGGACGAATGCGGGTTCTTCAAATGTGTGATAGGGCGGAGGGCAGCCGTGAAGTCATTCTACGTTAGTTTCGGTTAACTCCACAGATAGGACTTCACGTTTGGCAGAAAATGCTTCCCAGATAATGAAAAGGAACATAATTACAGCAACTAGAGAGACAAGAGAGCCAAGTGAAGAGACTGTGTTTCAAAGTGTGTAGGCGTCGGGGTAGTCTGAGTATCGGCGGGGCATTCCGGCCAGGCCTAGGAAGTGTTGAGGGAAGAATGTTAGGTTAACCCCAACGAACATCACACCGAAGTGGGCTTTTGATCAGGTGCTGTGAAGCGTATAGCCTGTAAATAGTGGGAACCAGTGGACGAAGGCTGCAACGATGGCGAAGACAGCACCCATGGAAAGAACATAGTGGAAGTGGGCTACTACATAATATGTGTCGTGCAGAACAATGTCCAGGGATGAGTTAGCTAGAACAATCCCAGTTAAGCCCCCAACTGTAAATAAGAAAATAAAGCCCAATGCCCACAGAAGTGGGGTTTCTCATTTAATTGCGCCTCCATGAAGGGTAGCCAGTCAGCTAAAGACTTTGACGCCCGTGGGGATGGCGATGATTATTGTGGCAGATGTAAAATATGCTCGGGTGTCGACGTCCATTCCGACTGTGAACATGTGGTGAGCTCAAACAATAAAGCCGAGAAGGCCGATTGCTATCATTGCTCAGACCATGCCCATATAGCCGAAGGGTTCTTTTTTACCAGAGTAGTAGGCGACAATGTGGGAGATCATTCCGAACCCCGGCAAGATCAGAATATAGACTTCTGGGTGTCCAAAGAATCAGAAGAGGTGTTGGTAAAGAATGGGGTCACCGCCTCCTGCTGGGTCAAAGAAGGTTGTGTTCAGGTTTCGGTCTGTAAGAAGCATCGTGATGCCGGCTGCTAGGACGGGGAGAGAGAGGAGAAGAAGTACTGCAGTAATAAGAACCGCTCACACGAATAAAGGAGTTTGGTATTGGGTGATGGCAGGGGGTTTCATATTAATAATTGTAGTGATGAAGTTAATTGCCCCCAGGATTGAGGAGATTCCTGCCAGATGAAGAGAGAAGATTGTTAGGTCAACTGAGGCCCCTGCGTGGGCAAGGTTGCCTGCGAGAGGGGGGTAAACAGTCCAACCGGTTCCAGCTCCAGCTTCCACGCCTGAGGAGGCGAGCAGAAGGAGGAAGGAGGGGGGGAGAAGTCAAAAGCTTATGTTATTTATTCGAGGGAATGCTATGTCCGGGGCACCGATTATTAAAGGAATAAGTCAGTTCCCAAAGCCTCCAATCATGATTGGCATTACTATAAAGAAAATTATAACGAAGGCGTGTGCCGTAACGATCACATTATAAATCTGGTCGTCGCCAAGAAGGGCCCCGGGTTGACTAAGCTCGGCCCGAATGAGCAGGCTGAGTGCTGTCCCGACTATTCCGGCCCATGCACCAAATACTAGATAGAGGGTGCCGATGTCTTTGTGGTTAGTGGAAAAGAATCAACGTGTAATTGCCACAGGTAGGATGGCTGAGGTTTAAGCGGTGGATTGTAGCTCCACAGACAGAGGTTTGAGTCCTCTTCTTACCAAGTTCCGAGGTGTTCTACACATTAGATTGCAAATCTTAAGTGGCTGGCTGACCCCAGCCGGAACTTCCCCCGGCTTCCCCCCCCGGCCCAGCCGGAGGGAAGTTAGACGGAGGCTCGCTGGTTTGGGCGCTTAGCTGTTAACTAAGAGTTTGTAGGATCGAGGCCTGCCCGTCTAGGAAGGCCTTAGCTTAATTAAAGTGCCTGCTTTGCATGCAGGAGATGTGGGTTAAAGGCCCGCAGGTCTTAAAAGCCGGGGACTGGGGGATTTTCACCCTCGCTTAAGGCTTTGAAGGCCCTTGGTCTAAGTGCTAGCCTAAGTTCCCGCTAAGGGCCAAAGAGGGCTAAAATTAGGGGTGTTAGAGGAAGTAGTGTGAGAGCAGTTGTTGTGGAGATTGCTAGAGGCAGGGTCCCTTGTGATGTGTGAAGGCGTCAGGGGGAGAGGCCTATTGGGGTGTTTGGGAAGGTGGTTAGTGAGATGGCGTAAGAAAGCCGGAGGTAGAAGTACAGGCTGAGAAGGGCTGAGAGTGCGGCGATTGTCGCAGTGAGGGCAAGGCCCTGTTTAGTTAGTTCTTGAAGAATAAGTCACTTAGGTATGAAGCCCGAGAGCGGGGGAAGTCCCCCAAGGGAGAGAAGAACAAGGGGGGCGAGAGCAGTAAGGGCAGGGGTCTTGGCTCAAGAGGTGGCTAGAGAGTTAATGTTCATTGACTTATTAACTTTAAAGATAATAAATGTAGAGAAGGTTATGGCGAAGTAAAGAATAAGTGTGAGGAAAGTTAAGGAGGGGGAGAACTGAAGCACAAGGATTATTCAGCCTAGGTGGGCGACGGAGGAGTAGGCAAGAATTTTTCGGAGTTGTGTCTGGTTAAGGCCTCCCCACCCTCCTATAAGGGTTGATGCGAGTCCTAGAAAAATAAGGAGTGAGGAGTTGTGTGCGGGTATCTGTAAAAGGAGGGCAAATGGGGCTAGTTTTTGTCAGGTGGAGAGGATCAGGCCTGTTGTGAGATCTAGCCCTTGGAGTACTTCTGGAAGTCAGAAGTGGAGAGGTGCGAGGCCTACTTTTATTGCTAGGGCGAGAGTGGCAATGGTGGCAGGGGCCGGGTGAGTTATTTGGTGAATCTCCCATTGGCCTGTAATTCAAGCATTTGTTGTGGCGGCAAACAGGAGGGTAGCAGCGGCTGCTGCTTGAATAAGGAAGTACTTAGTGGTGGCCTCTACTGCCCGGGGGCGAGCCTGGCGGGTTATAAGTGGGAGGATGGCGAGGGTGTTCAGTTCTAGTCCCATTCATGCGATAAGTCAGTGAGAACTAGAAAGAGTAATTGCAGTTCCAGTGCCCAGGGCGGTTACGAGGGTAGCTAGGATAAAGGGGCTCATTAGTAGGGGAAGGGGATTAGTCTTCATGTTCGGGGTATGGGCCCGAAAGCTTGCTTAGCTGACCTTACTAGAAAGTGGTGTAGAGGAAGCACTAAGAGTTTTGATCTCTTCAGGGAGGGTTCGAATCCCTTCTTTCTAAAGAGCTGAGGGGTCGTTAGCCCCTATGTTCCACTCTATCAAAGTGGCCCTTTATTCAGGCACAGCTCCCGTTAAAATTGTGGTGGAAGGCCAGCGAATGAAATGGGAAGGGAAAGGTGTCAGATAACCAGGGCCAGGGTTAGGGGGAGAAAGTTTTTCCATACTAGGTGTATAAGCTGGTCATATCGGAATCGGGGATAGGATGCACGAACCCAAAGGAAAACTAACGAAAGGAGGGCTGCCTTAGTTATCAAGTTGATGGTTGTAAGTTCAGGAAGGGAGGGGAAGTGAGAGGCCCCAAGGAAGAGAGTAGCTGAGAGGGTATTTATGAGGAGAATATTGGCGTATTCAGCTAGGAAAAAGAGGGCGAATGGGCCAGCAGCGTACTCGACATTAAATCCAGAGACTAGTTCGGATTCCCCTTCGGTTAGGTCAAAAGGTGCTCGGTTGGTCTCTGCCAGGGTGGAAATGTACCATATGGCGGCGAGGGGTCATGCAGGGACGAAAAGTCAAATGCCTTCTTGAGCAGTACTAAATGTTTGTAGGGTGAAGTTGCCTGCAAGGACAATCGTGCTTAGGAGAATAAGCCCAAGGCTTACTTCGTAGGAGATGGTCTGGGCTACTGCGCGGAGGGCTCCAATGAGGGCATATTTAGAATTTGAGGCTCATCCGGCCCCCAAGATTGAGTAAACTGCTAGGCTTGAGAGAGCAAGAATAAACAGGATTCCGAGGTTTACATCAATGACGGGGTAGGGCATGGGTATGGGGGCTCAGAGAATAAGAGCGAGGGTGAGGGTTAGCATGGGGGCAAGGAGAAAAAGGATGGGGGAGGAGGTGGAAGGGCGGATGGGCTCTTTAATAAATAATTTTACTCCGTCTGCAATTGGCTGAAGAAGGCCGTAGGGGCCAACCACATTGGGGCCTTTTCGGAGTTGTATGTACCCAAGAACTTTTCGCTCAATTAGGGTAAAAAATGCAACTGCCAGGAGTACAGGGACAATGTAGGCTAGGGGGTTAAGAATGTGAACAAGGATAACTGAGAGCATAGTTGAGAAGAGGATTTGAACCTCTGTAAGAAGGGCTTAGGTCTTCTGCACTATCCGGGCTCTGCCACCTCAACAGCCTTTCTCTTAGGCAGCTTGTTATGCCCTCTTATCTAATTTAGTTGGTGTCATTAGGTGAGGGGGAGGCGTGCCTTTAGCATAGGCCTCTTCTTTTCGGTCCTTTCGTACTAGAAAAAATCATGTCATAGATAGAAACCGACCTGGATTACTCCGGTCTGAACTCAGATCACGTAGGACTTTAATCGTTGAACAAACGAACCCTTAATAGCGGCTGCGCCAATAGGATGTCCTGATCCAACATCGAGGTCGTAAACCCCCTTGTCGATATGGGCTCTAGAAGGGGATTGCGCTGTTATCCCTGGGGTAACTCGGTCCGCTGATCGGCTTTGCCGGATCATGTTTGGTCAGAAATTCTGTTCATTAGAGCTGTCGCTCTGGGTTTAAGGGGGGCTATCCCTGTTCCACACGGGGGTTTACTTTTTCTCCGTGGTCGCCCCAACCAAAGACAAGTAGGTAGTAATCACTAGGTTCAGGCCCTTGTGAGGGGGTTCTTAACATGGTCTACTTTAGTGTCTTAAGCTCCACAGGGTCTTCTCGTCTTATGAGGACATCCCCGCTTCTGCACGGGGAGATCAATTTCATTGACTTGAGAGAGGAGACAGCTTAGCCCTCGTGGTGCCATTCATACAGGTCCCCATTTAAGAGACAAGTGATTGCGCTACCTTCGCACGGTCAGAATACCGCGGCCGTTAAACAATAGTCACTGGGCAGGCGGGACCTCTTATTCTTAGGTTGCAAGAGGCGATGTTTTTGGTAAACAGGCGAGGCTAGAAGTGTTTGCCGAGTTCCTTCTTTCTCTTTTAGTCTTTCCTTGAATGCACTCTGGTGTAAGGTTAACGGTTTGGCAAGGTGAATGGTTTTCTAGTGGCCTGGCCATAATATTTCGGTGCCCTCTTCTTGGGGCCGTTAATTTTCGGTGTGGGTTCGTTCCGATTTACACTTGTGCGAGGAGAGATGCAAGATCTCTTATTACTCATATTAGCATAATCTCTCCCATAAGGGGTATGAGAAGGCTCAGTGTGTTTAGGGGGGTAAGATTGGTGTAGTCCAAATAATAGGGGAGGAAAATGTCTGAGCTTTAACGCTTTCTGTGTGGGTGGCTGCTCTTAGGCCAACTAGAACACGTTTCCTTAATAAGTGTTATGATCTTAACCCTTCTAGAAAAGTTGTCTCTTTTTCAAAGGGGCTGTACCCCCTCTGACTAACTCTTTTGTCAATTCTTAGGCGCTTGAAAGTATAGCTGTGTTGTGTGGGAAGAAGACAAAAGGCTGAACTCCTATCCATTTTCTGAGCAACCAGCTATAACCAAGTTCGGTAGGTCTGTCACCTCTACTCAAAGATCTTCCCACTCTTTTGCCACAGAGACGGGTGTGCCCTCAGAGGCTGTCTCGGAGTAGCTCCCTTGGTTTCGGGGTGTCAAACTAAAATTCTTTTTGCTTGATGTTTTCTTGCTAAATCATGATGCAAAAGGTACGAGGGTTAGGCTCTGCTTTATTGTGCTTTACTGATTTGTTTCATTTCTCTTTCAGCGTTCCCTTACGGTACTGGTGTTGTTGCTTTGTGGGTCCTTTTCTGTCGCCCATACTAAGGGGGGAAAATGGTTTGGCCTATGTCGTGCTTAGGTCCTAGTTAGGGGGTAGGTATAGTGAATTGTTGTGTTTTAGGGTGCAAGCTAGCTAGTGGGCTTCAGAATAATTTGATTTGCACAAATGTCTTCTCAGTGTAAGGGAGATGCTTTTCTTATTGAGCTATATTCTGGTGTTCTTCCAAGTGCACCTTCCGGTACACTTACCATGTTACGACTTGCCTCCCCTTTGTAGGGATTAGTGCTTAAGGTAAATATTTGTGCTTTTACTTGGGGAGAGTGACGGGCGGTGTGTGCACGCTTCAGAACCATTTCAGGGGGACACTCTGTTTGCCCCTTACTTCTAAATCCTCCTTCATGTCTGCATTTTTCAGTGTTACAATTCGTTTTAGCTGTTAAAGCAATTGTAGCCCATTTCTTCCCTTCTCATACGCTACACCTCGGCCTGACGTTTTGGGCTGTGCCAAACTTGCTCACTACTAAACCTTCACAGGGTGGGCTGACGACGGCGGTATATAGGCGGGGAGAACAAGAGAAGGTGAGGTTGAACGGGGGTTATCGGTTCTAGAACAGGCTCCTCTAGGTGGGTGTGAAGCGCCGCCAAGTCCTTTGGGTTTTAAGCTGGTGCTCGTAATACCCGGGCGGATAGGTGCAGGTAGTGGTCTATCTAAGTTTAAGGCTAGGCATAGTGGGGTATCTAATCCCAGTTTGTTCCCTAGCTTTCGTGGGTTCAAAGAGTGTAAAGTCACTTTCGTAGTTGGTCTTCATGTCTTCGAGTGCATTAAACAACTTTGGAGATGTTCGGCTTTAGTGTAGAGAATAATTAACCACTCTTTACGCCGGTAACTGTCAGCTTGGGCCTCTCGTATAACCGCGGTGGCTGGCACGAGTTTTACCGGCCCTGTAAGCTTTAACTAAGTCAAGCTTTCGCTTATGGCTTAATGTTTATCACTGCTGAAATCCCTTGGGGGTGTGGCTGAGCAAGGCGTCGTGGGCATTTTCTTAGAAAAGAGCCTGATGCCAGCTCCTTTCTCCCAAACAGGGAGCTGTAGGGCATTTTCACGGGGGTGCGGATACTTGCATGTGTAAGTTCAGCTACAGTTGACAGTAAAGTCAGGACCAAGCCTTTGTGCTTACGGGGCTTTACTAGGGCCCATCTCAACATCTTCAGTGTTGTGCTTTAGTTAAGCTACGTTAGC